ATTCTACCGAACAAATGACTATTTTCAACAAATCATAAGGATATTGGAACTCTTTACCTTATCTTTGGCGCATGAGCTGGAATGGTAGGAACTTCTTTAAGACTTCTGATTCGCTCAGAACTAGGGAACCCAGGCACTCTAATTGGTGATGATCAAATCTATAATGTGATTGTAACCGCCCATGCTTTCGTTATAATTTTCTTCATAGTGATACCTATTGTTATTGGAGGTTTTGGAAACTGACTAGTCCCTCTTATGTTAAGTGCCCCTGATATAGCATTCCCTCGTATAAATAATATAAGATTTTGGCTTCTTCCCCCCTCTCTTACTCTTCTAATTATAAGAAGAGTAGTAGAAAATGGAGCAGGAACTGGATGAACAGTATACCCCCCTCTTTCATCCAACATTGCCCATGGAGGTTCTTCAGTTGATTTAGCCATTTTTAGCTTGCATTTGGCTGGAATTTCATCTATTCTAGGTGCAGTAAATTTTATTACTACAGTAATTAATATACGCCCCACTGGTATATCCTTTGATCGAATACCCCTGTTTGTATGGGCTGTAGTAATTACTGCTTTACTCCTTCTTCTTTCTTTACCAGTTTTAGCTGGTGCAATTACTATACTTCTTACGGATCGTAACTTAAATACATCATTTTTCGATCCAGCAGGAGGGGGAGACCCAATTCTATATCAGCACTTATTCTGATTCTTTGGACACCCAGAAGTTTACATTTTAATTCTACCTGGATTTGGTATTATTTCCCATATTATTAGTCAAGAAAGTGGAAAAAAGGAAGCATTTGGAAGACTTGGTATGGTTTACGCAATATTAACAATTGGATTGCTAGGATTTGTTGTATGAGCACATCATATATTTACTGTAGGTATAGATGTAGATACACGAGCCTATTTCACTTCCGCTACAATAATTATTGCAGTTCCAACCGGAATTAAAATTTTTAGATGACTAGCTACTCTCCACGGAACACAAACTAATTATTCCCCCCCAATACTATGAGCATTAGGATTTGTATTTCTATTCACTGTGGGAGGTCTTACAGGAGTAGTATTAGCCAACTCCTCAATTGATATTATACTCCACGATACCTACTACGTCGTAGCACATTTTCATTATGTTTTATCAATAGGAGCAGTATTTGCTATTATAGGGGGATTCATTCAATGATCCCCATTATTTACAGGACTCTCTCTAAATGAAAAAATATGTAAAATTCAATTTTTTGTTATATTTATTGGAGTTAACCTAACATTTTTCCCTCAACATTTCTTAGGGTTAAGAGGTATGCCTCGACGATATTCTGACTATCCTGACGCTTACACCCTATGAAATATTGTTTCATCAGTAGGATCCATTATTTCATTAGTAGGTGTAATATTCCTAATTTTTATTATTTGAGAAGCTTTTACTGCTCAACGTAAAAGATTAATATCACTCAATATGTCTACTTCAATTGAATGACTTCAAGCGCTTCCTCCTGCTGAACATAGATACTCTGAACTTCCTATACTGTCTTCTAATTAACTTCTAATATGGCAGACTAGTGTAATGGACTTAAACCCCATATATAAAGGGCTACCTTTTTTTAGAAATAGCAACCTGAAAAACCCTGTTACTTCAAGATAGATCATCACCTCTTATAGAACAGTTGTCATTCTTCCACGATCATACTTTACTAGTCTTAAGAATTATCACTATTCTAGTTGGTTGTTTAATAACCACAATATTCATTCACAATTTTGTGCATCGATATCTCCTAGAAGGACAACTAATAGAACTAATTTGAACTGTTCTACCTACTATCACTTTAATTTTCATTGCTCTTCCATCACTTCGACTTTTATATATTTTAGATGAAACAACTAATCCTGCTTTAACGGTTAAAACAACAGGTCATCAGTGATACTGATCATATGAATATGCAGGCTTCAAAAATTTAGACTTCGATTCCTACATAATCCCAACAAATGAAATAAATCCATGAAATTTCCGTTTATTAGATGTAGATAATCGAGTAATGATTCCTTTCAAAACTCATGTACGTATATTAGTCTCAGCAGCTGACGTTATTCACTCCTGAACTATTCCCTCCTTAGGAGTTAAAGTTGATGCTACTCCTGGACGACTTAATCAAACCAGCTTTTTTATTAATCGATCAGGTTTATTTTATGGTCAGTGTTCTGAAATCTGTGGTGCTAACCATAGCTTTATACCTATTGTCATTGAAAGTATTATACCCAATTTTTTCATTGAATGAATTTGTAAAATAAACAAGAGCTCATTAGATGGCTGAAAGCAAGCAATGGTCTCTTAAACCTTACTATAGTAAATTAGTGCTTACTTCTAATGGAAAAATTTAGTTAATTTATAACATTAGTTTGTCAAGCTAAAGTAAATGCATAGCATTAATTTTTGATTCCTCAAATAGCCCCTTTAAATTGATTAAGTTTAATAATTTACTTTATTACTATTTTGATACTTGTTAATTCTATTAACTTTTACTCATTTATATACAAAAGAAAAAGCTTCTCAATTAAAAAAAATAATCAAATTAACTTAACCTGAAAATGATTATAAATTTATTCTCTTCCTTTGACCCCTCATCAAACTGGCATCTTTCACTAAATTGAATAAGAAGACTATTATGCTTAATTACTATTCCTTCTATGTTCTGGCTAATTCCGTCACGTCTAAATTTTATATGAATTAAAATTACTTCAACTCTTCATAAAGAGTTTAAAACACTACTAGGAAGAAACTCCAAAGGAACAACCCTAATTTTTGTTTCCCTATTTGCATTTATTTTAATAAATAATTTTCTAGGATTATTCCCTTACATTTTTACTAGAACAAGGCACATAACTATAACATTAAGTCTAGCACTTCCATTATGATTAACCTTTATATTATTTGGATGAATTAACCATACTTTACATATATTTGCTCACTTGGTTCCCCAAGGAACTCCACCTATTCTTATACCTTTTATAGTATGTATTGAAACTATTAGAAATGTAATTCGACCCGGAACACTGGCTATTCGACTATCAGCTAATATAATTGCTGGGCATTTACTGTTAACTCTACTTGGAAATACTGGATCCTCCCTGTCTATTCTAATAATTAATATTTTAATTATTACACAATTACTATTATTATTACTTGAATCTGCAGTATCTATTATTCAATCATATGTATTTGCTGTATTATCTACACTTTACTCTAGAGAAACAAACTAATGCATAAAGCCCACCCATTCCACTTAGTAGATATTAGACCTTGACCTATTTTAGGCTCCTTTAGAGCTTTAATTGTAATAACAGGATTTGTAGAATGATTCCACTTATTTTCTGCCAATCTATTATATATTGGGTTCATTTCCATACTATTAATTATGTATCAATGATGACGTGATATCTCCCGAGAAGGGACATTTCAAGGATTACATACTTTTAGAGTTACAGTAGGCTTGCGCTGAGGAATAATCCTATTTATTACTTCTGAAGTATTCTTTTTCATTAGGTTCTTCTGGGGATTTTTCCACAATAGATTAACTCCTAACATTGAACTTGGTTTAATATGGCCTCCTAAAGGAATTCAACCTTTTAATCCAATTCAAATTCCCTTACTAAACACACTAATTTTACTAACTTCAGGCCTAACCGTTACATGAGCTCATCATAGTTTAATAGAAAATAATTATACTCAAGCACTTCGTGGACTAATTTTTACTGTTACTCTAGGATTATATTTCACTATACTGCAAGGTTACGAATACATTGAAGCTTCATTCTCTATTTCAGATGCTGCTTATGGATCCTCATTCTTTATAGCAACCGGATTCCATGGAATTCACGTTATTATTGGGACTACGTTCCTACTAGTATGTTTAATTCGACATTACCTTAATCATTTTTCACAAACGCACCACTTTGGATTTGAAGCTGCTGCATGATACTGACACTTCGTTGATGTAGTATGACTATTCCTCTACATTTCAGTATATTGATGAGGAGGAGAATGTTTATATAGTATAATAATTATATTTGACTTCCAATCAAAAGATCTAAAATTTAGTATAAATAATTTTTAGTCTTGCAATTATAGGCATAATCATTCTAACAATTACAACCCTAATAATTTTAATTGTAAATCTCGTCTCTAAAAAAGCCTTTATAGATCGGGAAAAAAGATCTCCCTTTGAATGTGGATTTGACCCCTCATCATCTGCCCGACTGCCATTTTCCCTGCACTTCTTTTTAATTGCAGTAATCTTCCTAATTTTTGATGTAGAAATTACCCTCTTATTCCCTCTTATTATAAGATTGAAAATAAGGAGTTTACCTGCATACTCAATGATTCTAATAACTTTTATTATTATCCTACTCCTAGGCCTCTATCATGAATGAAACCAAGGAGCTTTAACTTGAACCTCTTAGGATAATAGTTAATAATAACATTTAATTTGCATTTAAAAAGTATTGAAATTCTCAATTTATCTTAAATAAGAAGCAAATATTGCATTTAGTTTCGGCCTAAAAGTATGGTTATATAACCCTTATTTATTAATTGAAACCAAAACAGAGGTATATCACTGTTAATGATATTAATGAAATATACATTTCCAATTAAAGAAATATAAACAATAAGCTTCTAACTTAATTAATAGCGTTTTCACGTTAATGTTTCTATTTATATAGTTTAAACAAAACATTACATTTTCAATGTAAAATTAAATCATTTTTATAAATATTTAAAAACCTAAGGTTTCCTTAATATCTTCAATATCATGCTCTATTTATAAGCTATTTAAATAAATCAAAATTAGTATAATAAAAATAATAAATAAAATAAAAAACAGCTTAATATTATTACTTAAAATCACTTGCATAAGCTTAGAATTTTCACCCAATTGCTTATAAATATGTTGACTTCCATAAAATTCAAGCCAACCTTGATCCAAAGATTTAACATACAAATTACCTAGTATTACAGGATATAAATTAAGACCAAAAGTTGATAAAATAGGCATATTTCATATCCCAGCCAGATATCTTGATATACCCGTATATATTAAAGATATATTCTGATGGCCCAAAGAAAAACGAGCTATTATAAAACCAATACATATACCTGCTACAATTACAAGTAAAGTTAGCCTCTTTATAAATGAAGGTAAAATAATAATATATAATGAATCAAAAATTAATCAAGATAAAACACTCCCCATTACTACTACCAAAAAAATTAACCCCCCTATCCTCCGAAGTATTTTTTCTCTACTATCTGATAATCCTACAAAAGGAAGAAAATTTAAATTACCTACAAACACATAATAAACTAATCGAAATCTGTAGCTTACGGTTAATCCTACAGAAATGTAAAACACTAAATAAATATATAAATTTAAATAATCCATAGATATCACCTCAGCAATTAAATCCTTAGAATAAAATCCCGAAAGAAAGGGAATTCCACACAATGACAAATTACAAATATTTATAAAAACGCATGTTAAAGGTATAGAACTAACCAATCTACCCATAAAACGAATATCCTGGCAATTTATCACCCTATGAATAACATTACCCGCGCATATAAAAAGTAATGCCTTAAACAAAGCATGAGTTAACAAATGAAAAAAGGCTAGTTTATACTCCCCTAAAGATAAAATGGTCATTATTAATCCTAGTTGACTTAAAGTAGATAGTGCAATAATTTTCTTTAAATCAAATTCAAAATTTGCTCCTAAACCAGATATAAATATTGTTATTCTAGACACAAATAATAAAAATATTATTATATCATCTCTTAATGAATAATTAAACCGAATTAATAAATAAACCCCAGCAGTTACTAATGTTGAAGAATGAACTAAAGAAGAGACAGGAGTAGGAGCTGCTATAGCCGCGGGTAACCATGAAGAAAAAGGAATCTGAGCACTTTTAGTTATCGCTGCTAAAATTACTAAACACCTAATAATTATTATATAAAAATCACTTTTAAGTTCCTCTAAAAAAAAAATGTAATTTCATCCTCCGTAATTTAATATTCAAGCAATTGACATTAATAAAGCAACATCTCCAATTCGATTAGTCAATGCAGTAATCATGCCAGCATTAAAAGACTTAATATTTTGATAATAAATTACTAAACAATAAGATACCAATCCTAGTCCATCCCACCCTAAAAGAATAGAAATTAAATTAGGGCTAATAATTAATAACATTATTGATAAAACAAATATAACAACAAGTATAATAAAACGATTCAAGTTTAAATCCCCCTGTATATACTCATCTCTATAATAAATAACTATAGATGAAATGAATAAAACAAATCTTATAAATAAAAGGGATATTCAATCAATTAAAATAGTTATTGAAACTGGAGCAGAATTAATTAATAAAACCTCATATTCAAGAAAATAAACTACCCCATTCACTATAAAATAAACTCTACAAGAAAATAAAGACAATCTTAAACATAATAATCCTACAAAATAACATAAGCAAATATTAATAATTATTTAAAGCATAATTATGCATCTTTGACACCACAAATCAATATTTTAACTAAACTATTTAAATATACTAATAAACACATTAATTCGCCCTTCAAAATTAATACATTAAGAGGAAGTCAATGTATTAATAAAAGTAAATATTCACGAATACTGCCTAAAGCGAAAGGATATAAACCAGTGTATAATTTCCCGTGCTGTCTAAAAGCATATAAATATAATGAATATACCGCACTAAAAAAAGAAAGTAGCATTAATATTAATATATTTAATACATCATAGGATATAACTCTATTAATTAATATAATCTCTCTTATTAAATTTAACGAAGGAGGGGCTGCTATATTAGAAGATACTAATAAAAATCATCATAAAGAAAGACTTGGAATTAAATTAATTAAACCCTTATTTAAATAGAGGCTTCGCCTCATTATACGTTCATAATTCAAATTTGCTAAACAAAATAACCCAGATGAACATAACCCATGAGCTACTATTATTATTAAAGCCCCCCTTATCCCTCAATAATTTAAAGTTAAAATTCCACTTACAGCTATACCCATATGTGCTACTGATGAATAAGCAATTAAAGATTTAATATCTCTTTGCCGAATACAAATTAAAGAAACAATTACACCTCCAATTATTCTTAACCCAATGAAAAAATAATTAATTGAAGAACCCAGACTTAAAAAAACTACTATTATTCGCATTAAACCGTAACCCCCCAGTTTTAATATTACCCCTGCTAAAATTATAGAACCTGAGACAGGAGCTTCAACATGAGCCTTAGGCAATCATAAATGAACAAAAAATAAAGGAGCCTTAACAAAAAACACTATATTTATACATAAATACAATATTAATTCCCCTATTTCTTTATTTAAAAAATAAAATTCTAAAGTGCCATAAAGCTTATAATAATAAAAAATAGAAATTATTATAGGAAGAGAAGCAAATAAAGTATAAAATAATAAATAAATCCCTGCCTGCAAACGTTCAGGCTGGTACCCTCAACCAATAATTAATATTAATGTAGGAACTAATCTAATTTCAAAAAAAATATAAAATATAAATAAATTTAGTGAACTAAAAGCAAGCAAAAATGCTAATATTATCAATGTTAATACAACAATAAATATATGCCTTCAGAATCCCGTATAATAAATTTTCTGGCTAGCTAGCAACATCAAGGTACAAATCCAAAACCTTAATAAAACTATTAAATATGACAACAAATCAACCCCTAAAAAATAAGTAATATATATATATAAATAATTAAAACTAAAATTTAACATAAATAAAAAAGTCATTAAAAACCAAGCAAATTGCAATAATCAAAAATAATTTAAAAATCCTAAAGGTAACACTAATAATAATATTAATATAAACTTTATCATAACAAATTAAACCTTTGAAAATAATCATTACCATGTGTTCGAATTATAGAAACCAATAAAGATAGGCCAAGTGCCCCCTCACAAACTCTAAAAGTTAAAAAAATCATTGAAAAAAAATAATCATTACCCAACATCCTTAAATAAATAAATAAATTAAAATATAAGGCTAATACTATATATTCAACCCTCAGTAATATTAATAGTAAATGTTTACGCTTAAGTCTAAATACTAATAAACCCCTAAAAAATATCAATACTCTTATATAAACATATATTATCATAAGTTTTAATAATTTAATCAAAATATTGGTCTTGTAAGCCAAAAATAAGTTATGCTTTTAAAACTTCAGGAAAAGGGAAACCCCCTATCTTTAATCTCCAAAATTAATATTCTAATAAACTATTTCCTGAAATAACTCTTCTTATAACAAATATCACTTTTTCTGTAATTTTCATTACATTATCCCACCCTCTATCTTTAGGCATTGTCCTATTAATTCAAACAACTATTATTAGACTTATTTCAGGCAAATTTTGCATCAACTTTTGATTTTCTTATATTCTTTTCTTAATTATAATTGGAGGAATACTAATTTTATTTATCTATATAACAAGTATTGCATCCAATGAAAAATTCAAAATTAACTTTAAAACTATAACCCTATTCATTATATTAATTAGCAGAACAACTATTTTATTAATAATTAAATTATTACCTGATCTATCAATTAAAAATAATATACTTTCGTTCTATAATAATCAACTAGAAATTAGTATAATTAAATATACCTACCTTCCATTAAATCTACTCCTTACATTTATAATCATCTACCTATTTATTACTTTAATTGCTATTGTTAAAATCATTGATATTAACCATGGACCCCTACGCCCTAGAAACTAATGAAAATACCCTTACGTAAAATATCCCCAGCTATTAAAATTATTAATAACTCATTAATTGACTTACCTTCGCCTTCCAATATTTCATTGCTATGAAATTTTGGCTCACTTCTTGGCCTTTGTTTATCTATTCAAATTGTTACAGGAATTTTCTTAGCTATGCACTACTGCCCTAATGTTGATATAGCATTTAATAGAGTTGTACACATTTGCCGAGACGTAAATTATGGCTGACTTATTCGTACTCTTCATGCTAACGGAGCTTCCTTCTTCTTTATTAACATTTATGCCCACATTGGACGAGGAATTTACTATAGATCATACAATTTAATACACACATGACTTATTGGAGTTATAATTCTATTCCTAGTTATAGCAACAGCTTTCCTAGGATATGTTTTACCCTGAGGTCAAATATCCTTTTGAGGTGCCACAGTAATTACTAATTTATTATCGGCAATTCCTTATTTAGGAACATCAATTGTTCAATGAATTTGAGGAGGATTTGCTGTTGATAATGCTACTCTTACTCGATTCTTCTCATTCCACTTTCTCTTCCCTTTTATTGTAACTGCTTTAGTTATAATTCACCTACTATTCTTGCATCAAACAGGCTCTAATAACCCTCTAGGAACAAACAGTAATATCGATAAAATCCCCTTTCATCCTTACTTTACTTTTAAAGATATTATACAATTCATTCTTATAGCAGCAGCCTTAATTATTTTATCACTAACGAATCCATACATATTAGGAGACCCAGACAATTTTACGCCAGCTAATCCCTTAGTCACTCCAATTCACATTCAACCAGAATGATATTTTCTATTTGCATACGCAATTTTACGATCAATTCCTAATAAACTTGGAGGAGTAATTGCCCTAGTTATAAGAATTGCTATTCTAATAATCCTACCATTTACTAATAAAAAAAACTTCATAAGAAATCAATTTTACCCTATAAATAAAATTCTATTTTGACTAATAGTTACTATTGTAATTTTACTTACCTGGATCGGGGCACGTCCAGTTGAAGACCCTTATATTATTACAGGACAAATTCTAACAATCTTATACTTCCTTTATTATATCATTAATCCACTAACTTTCATAATATGGGATAAAATTATATATAACTAACTATTGAACTTGTACAAGTATATACTTTGAAAGTATAAAAAAGAAATAATAACTTTCTATTAGTTTATACTAAATTTTATTAACTATAATAATAAGATGAAAACTATCATCTTAAAATTAAAAAAAAAAATTAAATAATTTAAAGCACTAGGAAGAAATCTCTTCCACGCCAAATATATTAATTTATCATAACGAAATCGAGGAAGAGTGCCCCGAACCCAAATTCAGATAAAAGACATAAAAGTTAATTTAATAAAAAAAATAAATGAAAATACATCACCACCTAAAAAAACTAACACACAAATTATTCTTATAAATAAAATTCTTGAATATTCTGCTATAAAAATTATTGCAAATCCTCCTCTTCTATATTCAATATTAAAGCCTGATACTAACTCTGACTCACCCTCAGCAAAATCAAAGGGAGTTCGATTAGTTTCAGCCAGCCCCGAAATAACCCATATTAATCTTAGAGGAAATATTAAAAATAATAGCCAAAAATATTTCTGAATTAATATAAAATCTAATAAATTTATTCTAAGTACTAAAAAAATAAAAGACATAAAAATCAATGCTAAACTTACCTCATAAGAAATAGTCTGAGCTACAGACCGCAATCTCCCAAGTAAAGAATAACTAGAATTAGAAGACCACCCTGCTAACATTAAGGTATAAACGGAAAGACTTGAAATTCTCAAAAAAAATAACACTGACAAATTAAAATTAAATAAAACTCTAACAAAAGGTATACATAACCATAAAAATAAACTAATAAATAAATTAATTATAGGAGATAAATAATAAATATTTAAATTAGCTATAAAAGGAAAAGCCTGTTCCTTAGTAAATAACTTAATAGCATCACTAAAAGGTTGCAATAAGCCAATAAACCCTACCTTATTAGGCCCCTTACGAATCTGAATATACCCTAAAACCTTACGCTCTAACAAGGTTAAAAAAGCAACACCTACTAATACGCAAACTACTAAAATTAATATAGAAATAAATAATAAAATAAAATCAATAAAATAAATTGTTATCTGTAATTAATTACATATAAAGATTCTAAATCTATTGCACTAGTCTGCCAAAATAACAATTTTATCCTCTTTAAAAAATTTTATTTAAATACCTGGTCCTTTCGTACTAAGATATTTTAACTATAAAAGATAGAAACCAACCTGGCTCACGCCGGTTTAAACTCAGATCATGTAAAGTTTTAAAAGTCGAACAGACTTAAACTCTTAGCTTTTGCACCAAAATTAAACTTTAATCCAACATCGAGGTCGCAATCCCTTTTATCGATAAGAACTCTCTAAAAAAATTACGCTGTTATCCCTAAGGTAATTTATTCTTATAATCCAAACTTCAGGATCAATTACTCATTAATCAATGTTAATAAATTAAGAAGTTCATCCAATTCTTAAGTCACCCCAACCAAATAAGCTATAAAATAACTACATTAACATCTATAAATAATTATAATATAAACCTATTAAACTCTATAGGGTCTTCTCGTCTTTTTATAAAATTTAAGCTTTTTAACTTAAAAATAAAATTCAAATAAAATACTATTGAGACAGAAACTTTCTCATCCGACCCTTCATTCCAGCTTTCAATTAAAAAACTAATGATTATGCTACCTTTGCACAGTCAAAATACTGCGGCTATTTAATTACATTCATGGAGCAGGCCAAACCTTAAATAATTAACAAAAAGACATGTTTTTATTAAACAGGTGAAAAGTTAATTGCCGAGTTCCTTAATAATACCTAACAAATATAATACAATTTACATTAAACCTTTACTAATTCTACCATTATTCCAAATTCTTTATTATTAAAAAATTAATTTTAGTAAACAAATTAAATGAAATATAAATAATTTTAATACAATAATAAATTATAACATCCTTCAAAAGATGGAAAATTCTAATCCCACTTATTATTATTAAGTAAATCATTATAATAATTTTGATTTAAAGCTCATCCCCTAAACCATTTAAATCCCTTCATATTTAAATAAAAATTAATCTAAATAAAAACAAGACATTAAATTAAATTCATTTCCTAAAAAACTAGATATATTATAAAACGAATAACATTTCATTTCTATTAAAACATTAAAAATATTTTTGCCACAATAACTCAAATATTTTAATAGCCCTTTATAATTCGAGAAAATTAAATAATTAACTTTTTTTAGTAGACCCTGATACACAAGGTACAAAAAATAAATCTTTCTTATTTAAACTTAATAATATTCTATCACTATACTTTTCACTATAAATAAACCCCTCAGTTCTTTCACAATAATAAGAATCCCAATATTTTGAATATAAAATCTTACACTAAAACTTTAATTAAATTAATAAGTTCAAATTAAATTGATTTTCACAATTTCCCTTTTAATGTAAATAAAATACTTATACCAAGCTCTAATTTGCATTCCAGACTCATTTTCCAATAAGTCTACTTTGTTACGACTTATTCCATCTTAAATGAAAGCGACGGGCGATATGTGCATATTTTAGAGCATAATCATTTTACATAAATATATAAAATTACTATCAAATCCAATTTACATAGACTTTTCAAACTCACAGACCAAATATACTTACAATGTAACCCATTTTAACTTTAAAATAAACTGCACCTTGATCTGAATTCCCTTATAATCAAATCAACTGAACATTTTAATTCTCCTAAAATATTCAAGCTACGACGATATACAAATTAAAATTTAAAGTAAAAGTTATCGTGGACTATCAATTAAAAAACAGGTTCCTCTGAATAGACTAAAATACCGCCAAATTTTTTAATTTTAAAGACCATAACTATTAGTAATTTTAACCTTTTAATTACACTTCTAATAATAGGGTATCTAATCCTAGTCTATATTGAAATTTCTTAACTTCAAAAACACTTCATTAAATTATATTAAATTTAAAATTTCACCTAATAAATCTAATAACAACTTAAAATATTATACATTTAATTAAATTAAATAAATTCAGCCTGCGCAATTTGTATAACCGCAACTGCTGGCACAAATTAAGTTTACACTTAAATAAATTTCTAAGTCTAAAATTACTTAATACTTAATATTCAATACTGCCTAACAAAATTAAAATTATCTAAATTTTTAATTTTCAATAAATTACATATACTTAAGTTATATAGCTAAATCCTAAGCTAAAATAAAACTTTTCATTCAAAAATAAATCAATAATCTACATATATTTCGATATATCCCCCCCACAAAAAAAACTAATCCCCAAAAATCCAGGCATTTCATAATTCTTACCCCCCGTAAGTTAAAATGTCTATAATTGTTCAAATTTAAATACCATGGTTTAAATTGAAAATTATTTAAATAGATTTTTATGAGATAAAATTTTATTTTAACCCTAATTCCCTCATTTTAAAATAAAACTTTTCGTACAAACTATTCTGTGTTATCAACATATATAATTTATTTTATAACATATTTTAAATTTTATTATAATAAAAGAAAATTTTAATAAATTAAGATAAAAGATCCAAATTAATAAAATCAATAGATTATTCAATTACATAGGTTTTTTTTTTTTTTTATTAAAAATATATTTATTATATATTAATAAATCTATTATTAATAAATGCTTAATTATTGTTAAATTTTAATTTAATTTTATATAAAATAAATTAATAATGATTATATATTATAATAAAATTTTAATTTAATATATATATATAATATTTCATAATATATAATATTTTAATATTAAATTATTTTATAAAGAGGATAAATATAATATAAGTAATCAGATTAGTATTTATTATAGATTATATTTCTCCAATAGGTCTTTATTATTTATATAAGATATTTATATATATATAAGTATGTATTAATTAATAGACCACACCCTTTAATAATAAATAAATATATATATATAATTAAATATCTGATATATTTATTAAAAGTTATATAATATATTTATAACTTAAATCTAATAATAAATGGATAACTAAGATTTGTTAAATTTTAATTGAGTGTAAGAAATACTCCAAATTGTAAAAAAAAATGTCCCAGCAATTTTTCATTATTTTTGCTCCTTGAATTTTTAATTTATGTAATTTTTGACCCACCTCGGCCGAACCAACCCTGACATATCCTAATGATAAATTTTGACAATTACACAAACACTTAAAACCTAAACTAAATTAATTTATGTTAATTGTAAAAAAAAGTTTGTTAAGAAAGTTTTAGTGAAGTGCCTGAACTGAAAGGATTATTTTGATAGAATAAATCATGTAGATACTACCTTCATTATATTTGATAGAATTAAACTATCCCCAGAAATATCAAAAATTTCTATACATCATATACTAAAATATAAAAAGATAAGCTAATAAAGCTATTAGGTTCATACCCTGACTATGAAAGCTTTAATCTTTCTCTTTTTAATTTTTCAATTATACAAAATTCTATTCTTTAATTCAATAATTATTGGTACTATTATTGCAATTTCCTCTTACTCATGGCTAGGAATATGAATAGGGTTAGAAATTAACTTACTATCCATCATTCCCTTAATAAATTCTTCAAAAAACATATTCTCTTCAGAAGCCTCCTTAAAATACTTTATTACACAAACTCTAGCTTCCCTAGTTCTTCTGCTCTCGATCACTTTAATAATGATTACAAACGAGTTTATTTCCCCCCTCATAAACTCTACCCTGGTAATCATATTAAATTCAGCTTTACTAACTAAGCTAGGAGCAGCCCCCTTCCATTTCTGATTTATTGAAGTTATAGAAGGATTAAACTGGATAAATTGCACAATTTTACTTACCTGGCAAAAAATTGCACCTATAATTCTCCTAATAAATAACAAAATTCAAGCTAACTTTATACTATTTATCATTTTAGCATCACTCATAATCAGTACTATTATAAGAATAAATCAAGTTAGCTTACGTAAAATTATAGCCTTTTCCTCTATTAATCATATTGCATGAATAATCTCAGCAATTCTCTCAGCATCATCGATTTGAATATGATATCTAGTTATTTATCTAATTATCACTATTAATATCACTTGAATTTTCAATTACAGAAAATTATTTTTTATCAATCAAATACCAACATTCATTAACCAAAATAAAATAATTAAATTTTCAATAATAATTAACTTCCTATCTTTAGGGGGGCTCCCCCCATTTCTAGGGTTTTTACCAAAATGATTTACAATTAATTGAATAATCCTAAACAACTATCTATTAATTTCTATTATTCTAATTATTGGTACCCTGGTACTACTGTTTGTTTACATTCGAATTATTATAACATCACTAATTATAAGTTATTCAGAACCCAAACTAATTCCCACTAAAATAAATCAACCCCTTACCTTTCTAATTAATTTTTTAACCCTTTTCAGATTAATCAGCTGTACCCTTCTAGCTAATTCTTTCTAAGGATTTAAGTTAAGGAACAAACTAGCAACCTTCAAAGTTGTAAATAGAGAAAGGCTCTAAGCCTTAAGCTTAAAAAATTATTTACCTTTAAATTTGCAATTTAAAATCATCTCTTTTTGACTATTAAGCTTAAATGGTAGAAGAATCTAATTCGTGAATAAATTTACAATTTATTGCCTAACCTCGGCC